ATCTTATAATTATCTATGACTGTTTATGTTTCTAGCACGACCACTTGATAAAATGTGGAGGGAGGCGGGATAAATGGCCGATACTACTGGAAGGATTCCTCTTTGGATAATAGGTACTGTAACTGGTATTCCTGTGATCGGTTTAATAGGCATTTTCTTTTATGGTTCATATTCCGGATTAGGTTCGTCCTTGTAGTAATCGAATGAACTGCGTTATAGACATAAAAGCGTAAGAACTCAAGGGGCCCTATCCCTCGAATCCGACAAAGAAGGGAGTGATAGGGCCCCTTGAGTTCTTAATGATCATACTATTTTGTTTTGTTCGTATAAATGACAAAATCGATCACCGATATTTCAAAAAACTCCATTTCTTTTTTTTTTTTATTTATTTTGTTTTACCACTACTTAATTATATATAAGAAATTAAAAAAGGGTTCTGAGAAACCTGGAAAAAATCTAAACTACGAATTACGAATAGGAATCTTTGATGAATGGAATCAAGAACCATTATTATTTCGACATCCGAAAGGGATGTGAGAAATTCCCTTTCGGGTGTCGAAGACTCGTACGACGAATAATCCCTTTTAGAATCCCCTGCTCCCCTGATTTATCCTTCCTCTCTTTAGATTCTCCGCTTACTTATCTGTTGATAATTGATAAATTCTGTTGATAATTGATAAATCCGCGGATCTAGAAATTCATTTCGGACAATTGAACCTTCTCAAACTGTTTCTTTTTAAGAACCAAAAAGATTTGTGCCAAAACAACAGATGTCAAAAATAACAAAAGGACTTGAACACGCAATGGATCTTGAAGTACTATTTCTGCATCTGCCTGACCAAATCCACCCACATTAGGATTACTTGTTAATGGTTGATCAAGTTTGATTGATTGGCCCTCTGAAACACGAAGTTCTGGTCCTGGAGGGATAATATCAACCACTTCACGTCCATTCGATGCATCTGTTATGGTTATTTCGTATCCCCCTTTTGCTTTTCGTATGATTTTGTTTACTACACCCGCAGCTGTAGCATTATAAACCGTATTGTTACTTTTGTTCCCGTCGGGATAAATCTGACCCCTCCCCCTGTTCCCACCTACGTATATTGGATATTTTAAGAAGTGAACATCTTTATTAGTCGAGGGGTCCGGGGAAAGAAGAGGAAAAGTGATTTCACTATATTTCTGACCAGGAACAGGCCCTATCACAAGAATATTTTTTTTAGTGGGTCGGTAGGGCTGAAACGACAGCTTCCCTATCTTTTCTTTCATCTCGGGCGAAATACGATCGGGGGGGGCTAATTCAAATCCTTCTGGTAAAATAAGAATGGCCCCCACATTCAAAGCCCCTCTTTTACCATTAGCAAGAACTTGTTTCAGTTGCATATCATAAGGAATTTTAACAACTGCTTCAAATACAGTATCAGGAAGTACCGCCTGTGGAACCTCAATATCCACGGGCTTATTAGCTAAATGGCAATTGGCGCATACAATACGACCAGTTGCTTCTCGTGGATTTTCAAAACCCTGCTGCGCAAAAATGGGATATGCATTTGAAATGGATGCCCGAGTTATTATATATATCATGAGCGATACGGAAATGAATCGAGTAATCTCTTCCTTTAGCGAAGAAAAGGTATTTCTAATTTGCATGGTCCAATCGTTGATTCCGAAAATTTCTACAATAAAATTAGGTAGGTCGCTAATATAGTTCCCTATCCGCGATTCTGCTATTTACTGAAATCATTTTACTGGAATATAGGATTACTGGAATCTGGGAGGAATCTTCTGGATGGGTAGAAAAAGAAAAAGTACGACTTTGAATGCTTTGCTTATTTATGTACAAAGATTCTAATTGGATCAGTGAATCGTTTTTCAGTCATTCAGTGAATGATAAATCACTACAAGTGACGGAGATACACGATTTAAATAACGAAAAATCCAATATTTAAAAATTGTATCTAGAATGACTGGAAAAGTGGAAACAAGACCAGATATGATTTGATCATTATGAGCAAATCCAAAATCGTTGTAGACATAGCCAATCATTAGTTCCCAACCGTGAGGCGAATGGAATCCGATACATAAATCAGTTACTAAAAGAATAAAAAAGGCTTTTATTGTGTCGTTTAAATTATATAGGAATTCTTGAACCCAAGAGTTAAGAATAACAAGTTCTTCATTACCCAGAATAGAATAACCACTTAGAATAATGAAAGCGATTGTATTTGTCGAGAAGTGCAAAATCGTATGGATATGATCCTCATCGCCCATCTTGATCAATTGGATTGTTTCTTTTTGAAACCCTATACGAAACTTTTCTAGATGTCTTTCCGGAAATTCCTTTATCATTTCGTCCAAGAAGAATAATTCCTCTAATTCTATGAATTTTTCTAGAATACTCTTTTCTTGAATATCATTCAAGAACGTTTCGGATTGCCTAGTATTCCACCAATTAATAACCCAAGATTCCAGACTTTTATTAAATGAGAGAGAGATCGACCAGGGCAAAAATACTAAAAATACTATAGATGAAAGATATCGAAGGGGAATGGATGCGTTCTTTTTTGTCATTTTTTCATCTGTGAATTGTTAATGAACCCAACTCATTCGTAGATTCAATGCAATCTAATATTTCTATCAAACACGAGTTCTATTACAAGGTATCGCCCCTATGAATCTAATCTCTGTTTTTTAGTTGTGATTCAGCGATTAGTCCTTGAATCTAGTGTAGAAAAAATACAGAAATAAGAAATAGAAGAAGAATCCACTTCGAATTCGAATGAAGAAATAATAAAAAAATATTGTTTCCAGATATCTCAATGGATCAAATATTCGAAGCAATTCCCCCTTTTGATTAATGTTCAAATTATGGATATTATTCGGATTTCGAAATGAAAGAATTTCTTTTCTATTAAAAAGGAAAATCTAAAATATTTCGAAAAAAAAATTCGTGGGTTCCCCGGTCCCAGAGCACAGTCCAGGAATATTTGAAAGAATTTTATGACGAATATTGTGATGATCAAAAATGAGTGGAAAAAAAAGACATAAAAGTTCTCATTCTACGAGATCCAATTCTTTGTTCATTAAGAAAGACAAAAGAAAGTATAAAAGAAAAGGGTCGATTGACAAAAGAAAATAGAGATAATTTACAAGATATGATCTATCCATATCTAACGTACTAATTCTAAATCTTGAAAATAAAAAGATAAATTTTTTATTCCGAACTATTTTGATATATGAGATGAGTCTATTATTTTGATTTCTTACTTCTTTTGTTACTGAATTGAGTTGAATGGGGATTTCCGTACGCAAAAAAAAAACAATTTCGTTTTATGTTATGGATGTTCCGTACACATTTGCCTTGCTTTGGTCCAAACGGGCATTCTGAAGAAACTTCAATTAAATAAGTTATGCTATAGAAAAAAGAGGATTTTGGGGTTTTCTTCCTGCTAAGGAATAAGGAAGCATTTATTCTTCAGTTAATTTTTCAAAATCCTTCAATTGGTACACGCAAGAAATAGGCCAATTCCGCAGCCTTTTGCTCAATTTCTCGTGGAGTCAAATTATCATCAGTACGATTCAAGGGAATGGCCCCCAAGCCTCTGATTTCTATATAAAGGACACGACGAGCATAAATACCCTCTTTAACTTCTATTCTGATGGACTGAATATCTTTCATAAGGAATCGTAGAAAGATGCGGCGATTTTTTCCAGGAAATCCCCAACGAAAAATACACACTATTCCTTCTTTTCTATCAAATCGATCATAACCGCTACCCACATTCCATGTAATTGTGCACCCCAAATAGGAACTAATAAAGAGACCCGCGATCCCATAGAAAGACATCACAATCCCTTGTGGGAAAAAATTGATTTGCTCAGATGGAAATAAAGATATCAAATTCCTATCAAGATAACTAGAAATTCCAACCAATAAGAATCCTACTGAACCTAAAAAAAGGATAAAGGCCCAGCAGAAATTACTTGTTTTGCGAGATCCTGTTATAAATTCTATCCATATAGATTCTGATCGACAATTCATACATACTAGATCCAGTTGCATTTTATTGGAATTGAGAGAATAACCAAAATCAATTTGACTTTACTTTTTTTGTTTCCGAAGTAATTCTCATCAACTAGTACTATTCCGATGTGAACTTTTAGCAGTAATTCATCGAATTGGTTAGATATAATAAAATAAGAGCATCCCCTTCATATGATTCCCTATAGATAGTTACATACATATAGATACATTTACTTTCAGCGCAGACCTGAGCTCGGATCCCGCCTCTAGTTAGAATTCATTTAACTATATATCATGTTTACGTATACATAAAAGCTATCTCGTTTATGTTTCGAGAAAGCCATCTGTTAGTCTTATACAATATATTACTAAATTAATATCCGTGTTCGTTAAGTCTTGAAAAAAAAAACTAGATGACATTTGACCCCATCGGATTTAAAAAATCTTATTTTTTTGAACATGAAGAAATAAAGAAGCCATAGCCATTGCCGGAAATACTAGGCCTACTAAAGGCACAAGAATAGAGGGAAAGTTGTTGAGAATTGTCATAGAAAGGGGACCTCGATTTAATATTTGTACCTGTTATTGGTATAAAGATATCCTATAATAATTAGAATTCATATTCTAATTCGTATCATATTCTAATTCGTATATAAGTATACTAAATTAGTATCTATACTAAGTGCAAGGAATATAGAACTAAATAAACGCATCTTTCTCCATGAAATAGATCTATGTTAATCCATTTTCTTTATTATTTATTATTCTTACTTATTTGATTTTTCTTCTTCGGTTGTTCTTAGCTTCTAATTTCTTTTTGAATATCTTGAATATCGAATTATTTTTTTTTATAAAAAAAAAGGGGGTTTCTTACAAATTCCCGAACGATTCGTTAGAATCCGATCCAAGAGCAGGGATTCTTAGGGACTTGTTGGGAGATGGAGATATAGAAAGATGCAAGATTCTATATTTTCTCTATTTGAATTATATATACATATGCAAGAGGGGAACATTAAATTAGTTTTATTTGCCTTGCCTCCTAATTATAAGGAAGAATTCTCTTTTTATGTTGTTTTGTTGAGAGAGGTTTACTTATTACTAATCCGTAATATCGGTAAAAAAAAAATTATCCGCATGATTTTTTCTACAATCAAATCTTATGTTACCAAAGAAAAATCCATTATTCAGATTTTGTTTTATTTTTATTCTGATAAACCAACTAACTAATTGTTTTGTTCGCGACAAAAAAAATTGAACTTAAGAACTCTACTTGAATTCATTTTGATTCAAAGGAAAAAAGGCGTGGAGCTGAAATAACTCACTCAGAACACCTTTTAAAGGATTACGTGGTACGATTGGATCAAATAAGCCCTTATGGAATAAATATTCAGCTGCTTGTAAACCTTCAGGTACTGGCTTTTTCAATGTTTGTTCAATTACTCTTTTCCCCGCAAATGCAATATAGGCATTAGGTTCAGCAATAATGATATCCCCCAACATACCAAAACTAGCTGTCACTCCACCAGTAGTAGGAGATGTAAGAATTGATACATAGAATAACTTTTTATTTGATTGATAATCATATAAAGCGGAAGAGATTTTAGCCATTTGCATCAAGCTCAAACTTCCTTCTTGCATGCGTGCTCCTCCGGAAGCACACACTAGAACAAGAGGTAAAAATTTATTGGCAGCATACTCGATCAAACGGGTGATTTTCTCGCCTACTACGGATCCCATACTACCCCCCATAAACTGAAAATCCATAACCCCAATTGCGATGGGAATCCCGTTTAGTTGCCCTGTACCTGTTTGAATAGCCTCCGTTAATCCTGTCTTTCTTTGATAAGAATCAATACGATTTTTATAAGGTTCCTCTTCTGAATGAAATTCAATGGGATCCAAAGAGACCATGTCGTCATCAATCGGATCCCAAGTACCTGGATCAACCGAAAGTTCGATTCTATCTGAACTACTTATTTTCAAATGATATCCACATTGTTCACAAATATGCATTGTTGACTTAAGAAATTTCTTATAATTTAATCCATAGCAATTTTCGCATTGAACCCACAAATGCCTGTATTTTTGAGTTGCATCGAGATCATTAGAACTTTCTCTTATCGTTAAATCACTACCATTCGTGCTAGTTTTTATATTGGAACTCTCGCTTTCATTACTATTTCCACTTTTACCACAAATGAAATTAGAAATGTAACTGTCACTGTAACGGCCACTACTACTTAAAATGTGACTATCAATACAGATTTGAGAATGAAGATAAGAGTCAACGCAATTCTGAACGTAATTATTCCAACTCGATTTAGTATCATACATGTAACGAGCATAGGCGGGATCGTCACTTTTAGATCCATTATTCCTATAATAATAATTACGAAAACTATAAAAAGAACTTTCTAGTTCACTCAGAAAAGAAGGATCATTGTCAATCTCCAAAATTTGATTTTCAATATCAAAATATATAGAATAACTGTCCCTAGTACTATCTTTAACAAAAAAAGTGTCATCCGCGATGAAATTCCGAATGTCCCTGAGACCAACTAAATGATCAACATTACTGGAACTCGAACTGTCACTATCACTCCAACTAGGAATGTTTTTATCCTTATCATTTAGAACTGGGTCCTCGTTTACACTAGTATTTTTAATAGGACCAAGACTATCCATTGATTTACTTAACCCGCACCTGTATTCTAATTCCCCCTTACCCTTAGATAACATCGAATTGAACCACCTTTTTTTCATAGAGCTCTCTTGCCCCTCTTTACATGAAAATACAATAGATGAATAGTCAATTGAAAGAAATCATTCTCTTTTGTGAGACTCCAGAGTATCACTCACTATATACGATCTTTTTCAATTCGAAATATCGAAATAGTGGTTGCCCTCATTTTGTGTAAAATTCGCAAATATTAGTTCTCTCCTATAAATATTATAAAATATTATAAATAGGAAGAACTTTTTTCGTAAAATCTCGTCTACTAATACTAATATAACAAGTTTATATTCCAACACAGAATGAAACGGACAATATGCAGGATAGATAGAAGAAGTTGTGATACTTGGCTCGATCCATGATGAAACTGCGGGATAGAAAAGAATACACCAATCCTACGAGCCCTTAGAATTAATAATTAATTGTGGACCCAACACAACAATCTAAAGAGTTGTGTTTAGTCGTATATTTTGTATTTAAGATCTTATATATCTAGATAAATATGTAGCTATCCAAAATATATACAATAAAATCATTGGGTTCGGCTCAATCCTTTTAGTAAAAGATTGGGCCGAGTTTAATTGAAATTCAACTAATAAACCAAACGTTAATTACGGGATTACAAAGTATCCATTGCTTCGAATTCAAATTTTATCTCCTTCCATACTTCACAAGCAGCAGCCAGTTCAGGACTCCATTTGCTAGCCTCACGGATAATTTCATTACCTTCGCGAGCAAG